TATAATTACATATATACATAAATAACCTATTTATATATATTTTATTAATTATGTTATTTATGCCTACATATTTATAATATGTAGGTATATAAATATTCTATAATTACATATATACATAAATAACCTATTTATATATATTTTATTAATTATGTTATTTATGCCTACATATTTATAATATGTAGGTATATAAATATTCTATAATTACATATATACATAAATAACCTATTTATATATATTTTATTAATTATGTTATTTATGCCTACATATTTATAATATGTAATTAAAAATTAATTTAATAATTTTATTTTTAATAAACTTTATTAATTTATATTATACCTACTTTACTTTATTCTTATCCCACCCCTCATCTTTCCTCCCCTCTAAATATATAAAATTATTAATTCTTAATAATTATATAATATATTAATAACTTATAAAATATTATAATTACATATATACATAAATAACCTATCTATATATATTTTATTAATTATGTTATTTATGCCTACATATTTATAATATAAGTATATAAATATTCTATAATTACATATATACATAAATAACCTATCTATATATATTTTATTAATTATGTTATTTATGCCTACATATTTATATAAAATTATCAGTTTATCCTTTATTTAAGTATATTTATATATTATTAATTTAACAGAATTTAACAATTAAACCTTTATACCTACTTTTATTATAAGATCTAAAACATTAATATTTGTCTGCTTTCAATTTGCATAAGCATTTGAACCTGTTCACAATAGTAAATGGCGATTTATCCCTTCTATCCGATTATGACGGATAGACTTTATATTAGTCCTATAAGGTCACTGTATTTTAAAGATTTTGTAACAATCAATCAACCATTATTACATGACTAATGACTTATCTTAACTTATTCTACCTATAGATTGTGGATAAGCTCTTATCGATGGATAAATGTTTACTTTATTATAAACATTTATTATATTTTTTTTGAAAATTTTGAAAATTTTAAAAAAATGTGCAAAAAAATTTTTTTAAAATGCATAAATTTAAATAGAAATTGTGATAAATTTTTTTTTTGCAAACTAAAAAAAACTAATGCAAAATTTTAAACTTTTATCACAAAATCATTGTTAATTTACCAAAAATTTTCAATTTTTGAATTTTTTTAAAATTCCCAATTTTAGCAAAATTTAAAGATTTTATCACAAAATCATTGTTAAATTTTAAATTTTAAAAAATCTACAAATTAACCTAATTTTGAAAGATTTTTAGAATTTTTAAATTTTTTTTTTAATTATAAAGAATTTAATTATTCCCTTTATATGTGAACTTATAAATAAGTTTCACAATTAAAAGTGACCTCAGAAATGTTTTTTGCATTCGAGTTGCTATATATTTTCTACTGATCTAACGTATTTAATTTTCGAAATTTTTAGCCATTTTCAAAAGTAAATAGAAAATGAGTCGAACATCAAAAAAATTATCTCCATTTTTAATTTTAAATATGATAGTATATTTCCCTATTAAATAAAAAATATTAAAAAACACTTTTAATAACTTTAAAATAACACTTTAATATTATAATTTTAACTAAATAACTTACCCAATTTATTCAATCCTATAAATTTATAATAATATAACAGAATAAAGTATAATATCGAACTCCAAAAAAACTTTAACTTTTATTTTACAATTTACACATAATAATTTATAAGTAAGTTATCTTAAACTAATAGGCTCATACCCTATCTATAGAATTAATATTCTCTTATAAAAAAGTCTAATTTCTATTTATAAGTTAATTATATCTTTGAAATAACAAATAAACTTATTTAAAATTTATCTTATATCTAAATGATATAAATACTAATCTCACGATTCCATGTAATATTTAAAATTAAATAATTAGATAAATCTAGATTTATAAATAGATAATATTATAGGTTAATAAAGGTGCCAGCAACTGCGGTTAAACCAATTATAAAAATTAACTATACTCTATTTCAAATTTAAATAAAATCATATTAATAATATTATTTTAATATAATTATATTCTTTGGTGAAATATGAATATTTAAAAATTTTAATAATATTATATAAATATATTTACAATTATAAATTTATAAAAAAAACTAGGATTAGATACCCTATTATTATAAACCTAAAAAAAAATTTAAGATTAAATGTTAAATCATTAAATTACTCAAATTTGGCGGTATTTCAACCCTCTCAGGGGAATCTGTAATTTAAAACGATGAACCACGAAAAAATTTACTTTTATTTAATTAAATATATTTAATTTAATTAATCTCATATATCGCCGTTTTCAGATATTTTATTAATAAAATAATTTAAAAGTCTAACATCAAAAACAATAATTCAGGTCAAAATACGGAATATAAAAGATATTATAGATCACATAAATCAATACTTATATATATATATATATATATATAAATAAAATTAATCATATAAAAATTAATTTTATAGGATTTGAAAGTAAAATAAAATTTTAATTTTTTTATTTGAATAGGTTTTGAAATGTGTACAAATCGCCCGTCACTCTCATCGAAAGAAGGGATAAGTCGTAACATAGTAAGAGTACTGGAAGGTGCCCTTAGAAATTGAAATTTTAATTTAAATTAAAATTATTCATTTACAATGAATATATATATATATTATATAAATTTCAAATAATCTTTTATTTTATAATATTTTTTAAAAAATTATTATTATAAATATTTTTCTTCTCATTAAATATAAAAATTACATTCAAAACAACAATAAATAATAATAAAATTAACACAAATAAAACAAATAAAAACAACCATAATAAAGGTGCTATTTGAGGCATTTAAAATTTTAAATTAAACTAAATATTATTTTTAAATAATAATTATATACAATAAGTATAATTTAAATTAAAAAATTAAAATATAATTTAATTTTATAACATTAAAATTATAATAAAAAAAATATTTTTAACCATTTTAAGTTTAAGTAACAAATTTAAAATTAATTAATTTTTTTAAAATTTAATGTAAATAAAAAACCATAAAAATTTAAAAGTTATTATTATTTAATTTACCTTTTGTATCAGGATTTATTAAATATAAAATTTTAATATAAATTAATCTCGAATTAAAAAGAACTAATTTATTATAATAATTAATATAACAAAATTACTATAAATATTAAATTAGAAATGAAATACTAAACGATTTTTAAGATATCTAGTTTTTTTAAAAATGAATTTAATTCATATTTTTATTAATTTATTTTATTCAAATAAATTGAATTTAATAAATAATCTAAAAATAAATATTTTAAGGAAAACCTTTAAAATAAATTTTAAAATATTAATATTTAAATAAATTATTATTTAAAAATTCAATCCTAATAATAGACTAATTAACATAAATATTATAATTTATTAATACTATATATATATAATTTAATATTAAATATTTAAAACAATTATAAAAAAATTATTATAAACATGTAATAATAATATATAATGATAAAATTAATAATTTTAAAATAAATATATCAAATATTAACAAATATTAATATATTAAATTAAGGAACTCGGCAAAATATAGTTATATTTACTTATATAATTCATAAATCCACCTGTTTATCAAAAACATGTCTTTAAGATTATAATTTAAAGTTTCCTCTGCCCTATGAAAATTTTTAAATGGCCGCAGTATCCTGACTGTGCTAAGGTAGCATAATAAATTGACTTATAATTTAAGCCTAGAATGAACGAGTAAATGAGATTTAAACTGTCTCAATTTAATAAAATAAACTTAATCATTAAGTAAAAATACTTAAATAAAATTAAAAGACGAGAAGACCCTGTAGAATTTTATATTTCTAAATATTAATATTCCAACAATAAAAATAATTAATACTTAAAAATATTTAATTGGGAAGATTAAAAAATTAAAATAACTTTTTTCATACTTACATAAATTAATGAATAAATATTTATGATCTATATAATTATAATCATTAGAGATAATTACCTCAGGGATAACAGCGCAATATTCTTTAAAAGATCATATTTAAAAAAATGTTTACGACCTCGATGTTGAATTAAGATAAAAATTAAGAGTATAAACTTAATATTTAAGTCTGTTCGACTTTTAAAATCTTACATGATTTGAGTTCAGATCGACGTAAGTCAGATCGGTTTCTATCTTTAATAAATAAATTATATTATTGTACGAAAGGACCCAATATAATTAATAATTAAATAAAATAGAATAAAAATAAATTTCAATAAATTTTATAAAACTACTTTGGCAGATAAGTGTATTAAATTTAGAATTTAACCATAAATTAATTTTAATTTAAGTAGTATATATGACAAATCTAATATTATTTTCTAATTATTTTTACCCTTTTATATCATATATTATTATAAATTTTATATCAATAATAATAACTATAATTTTTATTATAATCGGAATATCTTTCCTAACATTAATAGAACGAAAAATTCTAGGTTATATTCAACTTCGTAAAGGACCAAACAAATCAATAATCACTGGAATTACCCAGCCCTTTAATGACGCTATTAAATTATTTAGAAAAGAAATATTTATTTTAAATAAATCAAATTTAATTATTTTCTTTATATCCCCACTATTAAATTTATCACTATCACTATTATTATGATTTTCATTACCCTTCATTAGAAACCTATACTCAATAAAATTTAGAATATTATTTATTTTTAGATGTATAAGGAGAAGAATTCTCCCCATTATAATAAGAGGATGATCATCAAATTCTAATTATAGAATAATTGGTATAATACGAACAATTGCTCAAACTATTTCATATGAAATTAGATTCATTCTAATTATTATATCACCTATAATTTTAAGTGAATCATTTAATTTAATATCTATTTCAAATCATCAATCTTTAATCTGATACTTAATCACAATTATACCACTATTTATAATATTCTTTTTAAGAATTTTAGCCGAATTAAATCGAACGCCATTTGACCTAATAGAAGGAGAAAGTGAACTTGTTTCAGGATTTAACACTGAATATTTTAGAGGTAGATTTGCAATAATTTTTATAGCTGAATATATAAATATTATATTTATAAGAATAATAATATTAATACTATTTACAAATATTAATATTTCATCAATTATATTTATATCAATAATAATATCTATTTGTTTTTCAATCATTTGAATTCGAGGAATTTTACCTCGAATTCGATATGATGAATTAATATTCTTATGCTGAAAAAAATTCTTACCCATCTCTATAAATTTTCTTCTATTTATTATAGGAATCAAATCAGTAATATTATTTTAATACTACCTTCATTTTAATTCTATATTTTCAGTAGTATCTATCATCAAAATCTCATCTCATAAAATATTCAATAAAGGATAAATTAAAAAATATATAAAATAAATAACCCCCAAAATTTGACTAATTACATCAAAAGGATATTCAATAGGACGAGACCCTACCCAAGTCAATAAAAAAAATGATCTAAAAAATAATCAATTTATTAGTTGATTTAAAGGATAAAATATCCTAGATCCATAATTAAATACTGATAAAAAAGGTAAAATCCCCAAAATAATCACTGATATTATTAAAGCAACCACCCCACCTAATTTTCTAGGAATAGCACGTAAAATAGCATAAGCAAATAAAAAATATCATTCTGGTTGAATATGAACAGGAGTAACCATAGAATTTGCAGGAATAAAATTATCAGGATCCCCAAAATAATAAGGAAATTGCAATACAACAATTAAAAAAATTATAAATATAATTATAAATCCTAATAAATCTTTCAAAATATAATAAGGATAAAAAGAAATTTTCATTATATCAAAATTAATTCCTAAAGGATTTCCTGATCCTAACTCGTGTAAAAATACTAAATGAAAAATTACTAAAATTACCAACACCAAAGGTAAAATAAAATGAAAAGTATAAAATCGACCCAATGTAGCATTATTAATAGAAAATCCCCCCCAAATCCATTCTACAATTATATTTCCAACATAAGGAATTGCTGATAATAAATTTGTAATTACTGTAGCCCCCCAAAATGATATTTGTCCTCAAGGCAAAACATATCCTAAAAAAGCTGTACCTATAGATATTAATAAAATAATTACCCCAACAATTCATACCTTTTTATTATTAAAAGAATGATAATAAATTCCTCGCCCAATATGAATATATATACATATAAAAAATATTGAAGCCCCATTTATATGAATTATTCGTACTAATCACCCATAATTTACATCCTGCATAATATGAATAATACTATCGAAGGCAAAATTTAAATTTGAACAATAATGCATAGTTAAAAATAACCCAGTAATAATCTGAATTAATAAACACACCCCTAAAATTGACCCAAAATTTCATCAATAAGAAATATTTATTGAAACTGGTAACACTATAACAAAATTATTCACTAATTTAAAAATTAAATTAGTTTTTATTATTCTTTTAAATCTATTATTCATATTTAAATTTACGTATAGAAAAATATTTTATTGTGCATAACTTTACAACACTAATTAAAATAATTAATAAAAATAATATTGACAAAATTAATATACGCCCCTTATATCCAATATATAATAAACCTGAATTTATAAATTTATATTCATATAAATTTTTTATTCTTAAATCTCTAATTTTTATTACATTAAATTTTATACAATCAAATTTATTATAATAAAATACTAAATAAAAAAATAACACTATTAAAAACACCAAAAATAATAACTTTAATCAAGATACAAAAATTAATTTTTCATTAGAAATTAATCTAGAAAAATATATAAAAATAATCATCAAACCCCCAACTATAATTAAATATACAATATATAAAATAAATGAAAATTCTATATATACATACATATAAATTAACCTAAAAAAAATATATAAAATTAAAAATAAACCCATTTGAATTGGGTGAATTAAATTACCCCACATAATTAATATACAAATAATAAATAATATTAACATTATAAAAATAAATTCTATTAAATAAATTATAAATCTCAGAATATAGTTTAAATATAAAACACTAATTTTGGAAATTAAAATTATTTAATTTTAAATAAATTATTCTGATATATTTAATGGACTAAAAAATATAAAATTATATAATATTATAAATTTACAAAATTTACGTTTTAAATAAACTATTAATCCTTAAATTAAATAATTAAATAATTAAATATATATTTTAATAAATATAATTCTATGTCTATCACTAATCATTATATCTATCACATTAATATCATTAAACTTTAATCACCTAATTTTAACCTTAATAAGAATTGAATTCTTAATTATATCAATTATTACTAATACAATTATTATTATAAAAACTTCCAACATAGAATGAATTTTATTAATTATTATAATCTTTATTATTGCTGAAAGAATTCTTGGACTTACAATACTTTTATTAATATCAAAATTTTCTGGTAATGATTTAATTAAAACAACATTAATATCAAAATGATAAAATTAACATTAATTTGATCTTCATCATTTATTATAATAAATTCTATAAAAATAAATAAAATTTTTATTCAAAATATATTATTCTCATCAACTATTATAATCATTACACTAATAAATTTATGCTTAACATCAATATCTAATATTTATAAATATTTAAGTATAGACACCCTCTCATTTATACTAATTTTATTAACCTTATGAATCACAAATCTTATAATTATATATATAAAAAATAATTCTACTAAAAATTTAAATTTTTCATTAATTATTACATTACTATTAATCTTATTTTTAGCATTTTCATCAACTAATTTATTTCTATTCTACTTAATATTTGAATCCAGAATAATCCCAACATTTTATATTATTATATTTAGAGGAATAAACCCTGAACGATTTACTGCAAGAATATATATAATTATATATATAATCACTTCATCTATACCCCTTTTAGTAATAATTTTCTCTTTAATAAAAATCAATACATTATCATTTTACATTATTATAACAATAAATTTAAAAATATCCCCAATTTGATTTATTATAACAATTTTTGCATTTTTAGTAAAAATACCCTTATTTGGTATTCATATATGACTCCCTAAAGCCCATGTAGAAGCCCCTGTTTATGGATCAATAATTCTAGCAGCTATTCTACTAAAATTAGGAACTTATGGAATTATTCGAATAATATTCATTATACCTTATATATTTAAAAAATTCAGAAACTGAATTTTTAGAATTTCACTAATTGGAAGAATTATTATTAGATTAATATGTTTAACTCAAATTGATTTAAAAATAATTGTTGCTTATTCATCAGTAGTCCATATAAACATATCCTTATGTGCCCTTTTAACTATATCTATATCTAGAATAATTAGATGTTTTATATCAATAATTAGACATGGACTTTGTTCTTCAGGATTATTTTTTATAGTAAACTTATTCTATATAAATTCTAATAGTCGCTCAATATTTATTAATAAAGGATTATTTAAATTAAATTCATCATTAATAATTTTATGATTTATTCTTTGTATAAATAATATTGGATGTCCCCCATCATTAAACTTAATAAGAGAAATTATAATAATCTTCAGAATTATTAGATGAAATAAATTTATTACACCCTTAATTTTCTTAAGATGTATACTTAGATCTATTTACTCAATTTTCTTATTTATTATACCTCATCATAATAATCAATTAAATAAAAAATTCAATATATTTTACTCAACAAAATTAATTAATTTAATTAATATTATTTTACATACAATACCATTAAATATTATAATTATAAATTTATCATTATTTTCAATATATTAATATATTATTAAAGTTAATGAGTTTGAAATAAACATATACTTTGAAAGTATAATATAGAAAATTTTTTTCTATTAACTTTATAAATTTAATTAGTTTAAAATAAAACATTTATTTGTGAAATAAAAAATATAATTAATTATATTAAATTATTCTAAACTATATTTATTATTACTATTTAAGATCCTTATACTTTATTATAACTAGATCATTAATAATATATTCTAGTATATATCTTTACTCAAATAATATACAAATTATAATTGAATGATCAATTTTTAAAATAAATTCATTAAACTTTGAATTTATTATTTTATTAGACTGAATCTCTATACTATTTTCAAGAATTGTACTTCTAATTTCTTCTATAATTATAATTTACAGATCAATTTATATAAACTCTAGTAATTACAACTTTAAATTTATTATACTACTAATTACATTTATTTTATCAATAATTTTAATAATTAATAGACCAAACATTATATCAATTATCTTAGGATGAGACGGATTAGGTTTATCTTCATTCTGTTTAATTATTTTTTATCAAAACTGACAATCATATAATTCTGGGATAATTACTATTATTACCAATCGAATTGGAGATGTAGCAATTATTATCTCTATAAGTTTAAGATTAAGTTATGGGTCCGGAAATACATTCCTATCAAATTTCATAAATAATCACATAATTCTATTTATTATATTAGCCGCTATAACAAAAAGAGCTCAATTTCCATTCTCTTCCTGATTACCCGCAGCTATAGCTGCTCCTACTCCTGTATCAGCCTTAGTTCATTCATCTACATTAGTTACTGCAGGAATTTATCTAATAATTCGATATAACATATATATTTATACAAATAATTTATCTACAAAAATACTCCTATTACTAGCAAGACTCACAATATTAATATCAAGAATATCAGCAATCTTTGAATTTGATATAAAAAAAATTATTGCTCTATCCACATTAAGTCAATTAGGACTAATAATAAGAATATTAATACTAAATTTAAAATATTTAGCCTTATATCATCTTTTAACCCATGCACTTTTTAAATCACTTCTATTCATATGTTCAGGAATTATTATTCATAATTCATTTAATAATCAAGATATTCGATTATTAAGAATAATAAATTACTCAAACCCATTTATTTCAAGAGCATTAATAATTTCTTTTATATCATTAAGAGGATTCCCTTTTATATCTGGATACTATTCTAAAGATTTAATCATAGAAACTATACTAATATCATCAACTAATAAAATTTCATTAATAATATTATTTATAGCATCAATTTTTACAGTTATATATTCAATTCGAGTATGTTATTATTGTATTAATTCAAAAATCTATAATTCTTATATCCCCCCAATTACAAACATATCTGAAAACTTAATTATAAATCTATCTATTATACCTTTAACATTACTAAGAATTATTTCTGGATCCATAATAAATTGAATATTTTTTTCTAATTATACCCCCACAATTATTCTACCTATTAATCTAAAAACTTTAATAATTTTTATTTCTTTATCAGGAATTATCTTATTTATATATATAAAAATAATAAAATTAATAAAAATAAAATTTTTAACCCATATATTTAAATCTTTATGATTCTTAAATAACTTTAATAAAAATTTACATCCCTATACTCTTCATTATTCAGAAAAATTTTATGAAAACTTAGAAAAAGGATGGTTAGAACATTTAATTAGTAAAAATTTATTAAACTTAATTAAAATACTAAAATCATATTATATTAATAAAATTAATATTATAAATATATTAAAATTCTCAATAATCTTAATTATTATATTCATTATACCATTTTTATTTATAATAATTTTTTACCTATAATATAGATAACTTAAATTTAAAGTATTACTCTGAAAAAGTAAAAATAATATATTTATATATTTCTATATAAACCAGAAATATAAATGTAATCCACATTTCCTATTAAGTTAGAAGCTTAATATTTTTTTTATATTTCTATAAATTAAGATATGATTAAAAAATCAATTTTTAAATGCAATTTAAATATTTTATATTAAATTAATATCCTATATATATATATATATGAAGTAATAAATACATCTAATTTCGACTTAGAATAAAGATTTAAAAAATAATCCATATATTTATAGATAATATAATATTATCATAAAAATATTGAAAATATCTTATTTTAATTAAATTATATAAACAATCTATATTAAACTTAATTAAAAATTTCTATCAAATTTTAATAAATATATTAACAATATATCTCCTCTACTTTGGATTTAATTAAAATTTTATTTAATTCAATTAATTGAATTATCTATTCACTCTAAATACAAACCTAATAATAAAATAATTAAAATTATATATATATATATATGTATAATATAATAATTTCTAAAATTTTTTAATCCCAATAAAAATGGAAACAAAATCCTCAATTCAACATCAAATATTAAAAAAATTAAAGAAAGCAAAAAAAAATGAATAGATAATGGCAACCGGGGATGAGTAATTGGATCAAATCCACATTCAAAAGGAGAAGATTTTTCTCGATCTTCTATAGACTTTTTAGAAATAAATATATTTATTAAAAATATAAAAAAAACAATCACTAAAATTACTAAACTTAAAATAAATAATACAATAATTACAAAAATTACTTTATTATTTATATTAAAACTTTTTTAAATCTTTTAATTGGAAATTAAATATAATAATATTATACTATATAAATTATATATATATATATATATTAATTAATTAATTAATTAAATCATCAATATAAAATTAAATATAAAAATAATCAAACTACATCAACAAAATGTCAATATCAAATTGACCCTTCAAAACAAAAAAAATGATTAAAAGAAAAATGTATTCTATACATTCGAATTAAACTAACTAATAAAAATAATCTTCCTACAATAATATGGATTCCATGAAAACCAGTTATTATATAAAATAATGACCCATATACAGAATCAGAAATTGAAAAAGATAACTCATTATATTCATAAATCTGAACTAAAGAAAAATATAAACCCAAAACTAATGTAATTAATAACCCTATTATTCTACTAAATTTCTTATTCAAAACTATTATATTATGACTTCAAGTAATTGAAACCCCAGATGATAATAAAATTACTGTATTCAACATAGGAATATCATATGGATCAAATGAATTAATCCCCTTGGGAGGCCAAATTAAACCAATTTCAATTCTAGGGGATAATCTTATATGAAAAAACCCCCAAAAAAAAGAAATAAAAAAAAAAACCTCAGAAATAATAAATAAAATTATACCTAAATAAATTCCTTTAACAACATTAATTGTATGTATTCCCTGAAATGTTCTTTCTCGAATTACATCTCGCCATCATTGAAATATACATAATAATATTAAAAATATATTAAACACTAATAATATAAAATTTTTATAAAAAAATAATTCTAAAATCCTAATTATTAAATTTATTAATCTAATAGACAAAATTAAAGGTCATGGTCTTATGGTAACTAAATGATATGGGTGATTTAAAAAATTATTCATAAACATTTTAAATAAATTTAATTTACTTAAAAATTACATCATCCATGTATAATAGAACTAAAACTCTAAATACATAACCTTGAATAATAGATACTGAAATCTCTAAAATAAATAAAAAAAATTGAACAAAAATTAATAAAATAACTCCTAAAATATTAATATATACTCCCACACCTCCTAATAAACCCAACAATAAATGACCTGCTACTATATTAGCTACTAATCGAACTGATAATGTTAAAGGACGAATAATATTACTAACTGTTTCAATCAATACTATAAAAATAATTAAACCTAAAGGTGTATTTAAAGGAACTAAATGAATAAATATATCATTTATAAAATTTATTCACCCAAAAATTATCCTTCCTATCCATAAAGTTAATGAATAAGATAAACCAAACACTAATTGACTCCTTAAAGTATAAATATAAGGAAATAACCCAATAAAATTAACTATAATAAATATAAAAAAAATACATACAAACATATATATAATTGATAAATTTGAATATTTAATAATTATTTTAAATTCATCATATATTAAATTTATTAGTTTTTCAAAAAAAAAATGAAAACGTGATGAAATAACCCAATAAAAATTAGGTAAAACCAAAATAACTAATAAAAACACAAACCAATTTAATGATCAAAATATCCTTGTACAAGGATCAAACACAGAAAAAATATTTATAATCATATTAAAAAAATAAATTTAATATAATTCCTCCTACAATTCTGAGTGAAATGATTAATCTAATCACTCATTAAAGATATATTTTAAATATCATAATTAGATTTAAAAAATCTATACTTTTTCAGTCATTTAATGTAAATATTTAATTTTACCCAATTATAAAATCAAAAAAAATTTGTCCCTTCTACCACAATAGGTATAAATCTATGATTAGCCCCACAAATCTCTGAACACTGCCCAAAATTTAATCCTGATCGATTCATTATTAAAAATACTTGATTAATTCGTCCAGGAATTCCATCAATCTTTAATCCCAAAGAAGGCACAGCCCACGAATGAATAACATCTTCAGATGAAACTAATACACGAATTGAACATTTTACAGGTAATACTACCCGATTATCTACATCTAATAAACGAAATCAATCTAAATAATCACTATTATCAACTATAAAAGAATCAAATCTAATATATTCAAAATCAGAATATTCATAAGACCAGTATCACTGATGACCTAAAATTTTTAAAGTTAAAAATCTTAAATAATAATCATCCATTATATATAATGTTTTTAATGAAGGAATAGCTAATAAAATTAATACTACCATAGGTATAATTGTTCAAATAATCTCAATTATATCCCCTCGAATTATATACCGATCAACATATACATTTATATTTATACATAATATAAATACTATAATTATAATTATAATTCTAAAAACTACTAATATTAATATATCATAAAAATATAATATAACCATATAAAAATAAGAATTTGAATCTTGCAACCCCATAATTCACGTATTCAATTTTAATAAAAAATTTATATTTTTATACTTGAATCTTAAATTCAAAGCACTAATCTGCCATATTAAAATTTTAAATAAATAACTGGAATCTCATTATATCTATGATCAAAAGGTGGATAACTTTGAAATCACTCTAAAACCCTAGATAAAAAAAATTTATATAAAATTTTTCGTTGAGATACAAACCCTTCTCAAATTAAAAAAATAAACATAAATAATCCATTAATTGAAATTAATCTTCCTAAAGTAGATAAAATATTTATAGATAAATATGAATCAGGATAATCTGAATATCGACGAGGTATACCTCTTAATCCTAAAAAATGATGAGGAAAAAAAGTAATATTAACCCCAATAAATATTACCCAAAAATGAATTTTTAAAAACCCATCATGTAAACATAAACCAGTAAATAATGGAAATCAATGAATTATACCACCAATAATTGCAAATACAGCACCCATAGATAAAACATAATGAAAATGACCAACTACATAATAAGTATCATGAAGAATAATATCAATTGATGAATTTGATAATACTACACCAGTTAAACCTCCTATAGTAAATAAAAATACAAATCCTAAAACTCATAATATTCTAGGATTAAAAATTAATTTTATCCCATAAATTGACCCTAATCATCTAAAAACCTTAATTCCAGTAGGAACAGCAATAATTATAGTCACTGAAGTAAAATATGCACGAGTATCAACATCTAAACCTACTGTAAATATATGATGTGCCCATACTACAAACCCTAATACCCCAATTGCAATTATAGCATAAATTATTCCTAATATACCAAATGTTTCTTTTTTTCCTGATTCAGTTATAATAATATGAGAAATTAAACCAAATCCTGGTAAAATTAAAATATAAACTTCAGGATGACCAAAAAATCAAAATAAATGCTGATATAATACTGGATCCCCCCCTCCTGCCGGATCAAAAAACCTAGTATTTAAATTTCGATCTGTTAATAATATAGTAATAGCCCCTGCTAAAACTGGTAATGATAACAATAAAAGTAATGCAGTAATTATTACTGATCAAGAAAATAATATTACTTGATCTATTTTTAATCTTTTTATATGTATATTAAAAATAGTTACAATAAAATTGATTGACCCTATAATAGAAGAAATTCCAGCTATATGTAAAGAAAAAATTCCTATATCCACTGATATACCAGATTGAAATATCCTTCCTGATAAAGGTGGATATACTGTTCACCCTGTACCCACACCTGTACCAATAAATCCTCTAGAAATTAACAATATCAAAGAAGGAGGTAATAACCAAAATCTTATATTATTTATACGGGGATAAGCCATATCAGGGGCTCCTAATATTAAAGGAACTAACCAATTTCCAAACCCCCCTATCATTAAAGGTATAACTATAAAAAAAATCATAATAAAAGCATGACTAGTTACAACCCTATTATAAATTTGATCATTCCCAATTAATGACCCAGGACATCCTAATTCTATTCGAATAATTATTCTTATAGATGAACCTACCATACCAGACCAGACACCTAAAATAAAATATAATATTCCAATATCTTTATGATTTGTTGAATAAAATCATTTTATCATATTTTATTATTATAGTATTATGACTGATAAAAGTTATAAATTGTAAATTTATATATGAAATTTATTAAATTTCTAATACTATTAATAAAAAATTAATTTTATAGTTTAAATAAAAACATTAAATTGCAAATTTAATAATATATTATTAATATTAAAATTTATATATAACATATATATATATATATTTAACTTTGAAAGTTAAAAGTTTCATTAACTTAAAATTTTATTTATTTAAATATATTCTATATTATAAATACATAAGTAAATAAGATAAAAATATAACTAAAATCACAACAATTATAAATTTTCAATTTATTGAACAATCATAAATATATAAATTTTTAATAACCCCTATCTCAATATACAATAAATACATTCCCATACGAATATATACTCAAATTATTAATACCCTAAAAAAAATTATAAAATAAATAAAAATATAACCTCACACAGAAATTAATCTATAAATCACTATTCATTTCATAATAAACCCCAAAAATAAAGGTAATCCCCCCATACCTAAAATTAAATTAACATAGTAAATTATATACATTTTTAAATTATATATAAATAAATATGAAAAATCCGTAATATACTCCAATCTATAAAATTCTATAAATAAAATTAATATTAATAAAATCAAAATATAAATAAAATAATAAATATAAAACAAATCTTTAAAAAATAGCACCCTTATAACTATTCATGAAGTATGATTAATTGAAGAATATGAATAAATCAATTTCAATCTAATTTGTTTCATTCTCATAAATACTGATACTATTGAAGATATAATAATTAAAACCATCATTAAATCTAATAATAATCGTAAATTTATTATTATAATTAAAGGAATAATTTTTATATAAGTTATCAGTACATAATTTAAAATTCATCTTAAATTCTTTATAATTAAAGGAACCCAAAAATGAAAAGGAAAAATACCTAACTTCATTAATAATGAAATTAACATAATAAAAATCATTAAAATTCTTAAAATTCTATTAATATCTAAATACTCAACATATAATACTCTAATTAATAATAATGAAGACGAAATTACCTGAACTAAATAATAAATAATTACTCTCACCCTTCCTTTCAAACTATTATATTTACTAAAATTTATTAATATTACTAAAAATAATAATCCTCTAATTTCTAAAAATAATCATAAATTTAAAAAAGACCTCAATAAAAACCCAATGAATGAAACTAAAACAATAAGGGGTAATAAACAAAATATTATAAATATATTCATTTTTTAGTGAAAATTAATTTTATTAATATTATTTATTCTATCAAAATAACCCTTTTATCAGGCATATCACCACTAATATTTTAAATATTTTATATTACATATTTAATTTTTAACCAAATCTCAAATCATTTTCAAAAGTAAATAAAAACGAGTCGAACGCAAAAAAAATTATTCCCCTTTTTAATTTTTTTATATTTTAGTATATATATATGTACAAAAATTTTTGAAATTTTTAGTAATAGATATTTCTATTAAATATAATTAATTATGTTATTTA